TAAGGGGTGGGAAATCCTTGTGTCTAGGATTCAACAAAAGAAAGATTAGAGTAAGAGTAGTGGAAGGGAATCGGTACGTCTTGATAGCCCTTCTACTACTAATATAGTTTACTAATAGAGTTTCTACTAACTAGGACTTGAATTAGATTGGATAGTAGGACGGGTAATCTAATTAGTAGTTGTGGAAAGGGCAGAAGAGACTTTGTATACAGACTCACGAAAGTCTCTGAATGCTTGAGCATTTAATCAATATTAGATAGATTGGAGCTTTTTTATAGAAAAAAAGTGAAAAACTAAAGAATTTATTTTTGATAAACCTAAACCCTAGTTAAGAATTGGCTATTTTACGTTTACAATTGTTTCAAAGACAAGAGGGTAAGGATTAGATAAAATGGCAAATCCAGGTATGTGATGGGTAACAATCTGTCTTGATTCCAAATTTTTATGCCTTTTGCTTATAAAGGACAAAAAAAGAAACACTAAGTAGGATTATCCTACATGTTCTATTAGTAACATTCCCTCAAGACTTCTAAGGTCTAATCCTGTTGTTATTTTGCTTGGGCTTAATGTTTCCAGATTCTACTCGAAATCATATAAGAACTTATTCGTGGAATCAATGGATTAGTTCATCAATAGTGTTGGTCCAGAACAGAACCCCCCCTTTTTTTGACTCTGCACCATTGATTCCACTATTATTAGTGAGCAATAATGGAATAATTCCTTCATATTCATAGAGGTAGGGGATACAATTCACATGGATATAGTAAGTCTCGCGTGGGCTGCTTTAATGGTAGTCTTTACATTTTCCCTTTCACTTGTAGTATGGGGAAGAAGTGGACTCTAAGGGTACTACGAAATTTAGTTAGCGTTTTTAACTATCTAATGAAATTCGTATTATTAATTTACATTTTTGATTCTGTTGGAGTAATATATTCGATAAATAATACCTTTTCCATAAAAATCAAAGAGATATTTGACCGATTCCCATCCCATGTTCGTATTTCGAAAGTAAGAGGAATATAGATGATAGTAAATTTCTTCACAGATATGATGGATGAAGATACATATTGGGTTTTAGATTGATCTATATCAAGCCTCTATTTTTATATAGTTTTATACATTAAATAACACTACTCAAAGAAATAGTATGGTAGAAAGAGTCATCTATTTCTTTCTACCATACTATACTTCATAGAATACTGTTGATTCTAGTCCGCTCATTTCATTTAAGACACAAAATGGGAATCCTTTTTATTTTTGATTTCATTTCTTCAATCATTGATAAGAACTACGAAATCAAGTTACATTCAAATTTAATTATTTTGACTGACTGTTTTTACATATATAATAAGTAAAAAAGCAGTAGGAACTAGAATGAACAGTGCAGTAGCAATAAATGCAAGAATATTTACTTCCATAATCTCATCTTTCGCTTTTTTTTTTTTTTTACTTTGCAATAACTCGGGATTTAATCCCATAGAGCCCTAATAAATCTTTCGCCTCGAAATTAAATGGGATGAATTACATTTCAATGAATGATATTGAATCGGCTCAATATCATTGAATAACATCAAATTGGTTCATCATCCAGAATTTTATAGTATAACAGAGGAAGATCTTTTATCCATACCGAATCCAACATTTTATTTATAATCCAATCAAAAGTTCCTTTCTTTTGTATTTTTTTTTTTTTTTTCTTTATTAATATTATTAATATCCTATTTCTTTGGATTAGTACTGCCGGGACGCATATATCAAAAGTTCGGTGTGCAATTTGAATGGGAGAAATTGTGTCAAATTCAAATTAGTAATTGAGATTAGACACGATCGTAACCGGAAAAGGAACTAGGTTAAATTTGAATCTGAAGGGTATTGTATTCTATCAGTGTAACTATGTTAAAGTCATTTTTTATCCTATTTATTGTACACGAAAAAAATTCCATTTGTAGATGTGCTCCCCAGAAACATATGGAATAGAATTCCATTAGACGGATCAGGAGCAAGTGAAAAAGTTAGACCCAGTGGGGTATTCTTGGAATTATGAAGATGATGCTACCAAGACTTGCACTGATCCACATATGTCTCTTTCCCATCAATTGGTAGTAGTTAAAATAATGGAAATTTCCCAATTGGTTTGATGCGAAAAAAAGAGGAAATAAAGATCTGCGTTGGTAATAAAATTTTGATCCTTGTCCCCCTTTTCATCTCTCTTTTCATATCATAATCATATCATCGAAAATAAAAGCGGAATTTCGTATTTATTGGGTCCGTCGGGACTGACGGGGCTCGAACCCGCAGCTTCCGCCTTGACAGGGCGGTGCTCTGACCAATTGAACTACAATCCCAAGGAAATGAAGCTGTATAAAATATATATATTTGTAGGATCTCTGTTAATCACTCTGTTGTAGTCGGGACGCAGGTGATATATTGATCACCCATGGGTTAAGTGACATGGATTAATAGTAATCCTTTTTTTTTTTTTTATTCTCAAATCACTTGA